AATTTATTTTATATAAGAAAATTATAAAACATGGTTTAATAAATATAATTAAATATATTAAATATTTAATTTATTATAAATTTTATAATAAATTAAATATTTAATTATATATATATATATATTAATATATAAAATAATTGAATTTTATAAATATTATAATATTAATTTTTTAATATTTAATATAATATAAAAAAATTTCTTATTTATTAATAATTATTTAACTTAATATTAGTGAAAGATAGAGAGAGAATATATAAAATTTAATAATTTCTAATAAATTTTTATATATAAAAAAAAAAAAAAAAAATCTATATGAAAAAATTATATATATAAATAAATTTTTATAGTTTATAAATTTTAATTTAAATTTATTTTACATATAAATTATAGTGTTAATTTTTAATTATTTTAATAATTTTTAAAGTTATATAGTAGTAATTATTATTAAAAATTTAAGAAATTAAGATTTAGTAATATTTAATTATTATTAACAAATTTTGTGCCAGCAGTTGCGGTTAAACAAAAAATAATTTAAATTTTATCAGTATCTAATAAATATTAAATATAAAATAAAAATAATTAATTATTAGGTGAAATTTTAATTAATGAAAAATTTTTATAAAATATGAATTAATAAATTTTATAAAAAACTAGGATTAGATACCCTATTATTAAAAATTAATTTAAAATACTAAAATAGTATATAATTATTTATAAAAACTTAAATAATTTGGCGGTATTTTAGTTCATTTAGAGGAATCTGTCTAATAATTGATAATCCACGAATAAATTTACTTAATTAATAAATTTTGTATATCGTTGTTAAAAAAATATTTTTTAATAAAAATAATATTTTAAAATTTATTTAAAAAATTAATTCAGATCAAGATGCAGATTATAATTAAGAATATGATGGATTACAATAAGAAAAAATTAAATGAATAATATTTTGTAAAAAAATATTTGAAGGTGGATTTAAATGTAATTTTATTTAATTTAGTAAAATGAATAAAAATTGGAATATGTACATATTGCCCGTCGCTTTCATTAATAAATTGAAATAAGTCGTAACAAAGTAGGAGTACTGGAAAGTGTTCCTAGAAAGAACAAATTAGAGCTTGAAATAAGTATTTCATTTACATTGAAAAGATATTAAATTTAATTAATTTGAGGGGGAAAAATTAATATAAAATTATAAATAAAAAAAAAATTTTTAATAAAAATATTAGGGGGTTAAAGTATTTTTAAAGAAAAAATTGATAAATTTATAGTTAAATAGTATTGTAAAAGAATTTTGAAATAATTGAAAATTAATTTTTTAAAAAGTAAATTTTATTTATTGTATCTTGTGTATCAGAGTTTATTAATAAAATATTATAAGTAAAATTTTCTCGAATTTTAAAGAGTTAATTAATTAATAAAGTTAATGTGGAATAATTATTTTAAATAATTAATTAGAAATGAAATGTTAATCGTTTTAAAATATATCTAGTTTTTTTAGAAATAAATTTAATTTAAAGTATTAATTATTAATTTTTTTTTATAAAAAAATTAATAAAATTAATATTTAATATTTTAAGGGATAAGCTTTAAAGTAAAATTTTATAATAATTATTTATAAATATTAAAATTTTAGAATTTAAATTGTTAAAAAATTATAATTTTTTATAAAAAATTTAATATAAAGAAAAATTTAAAATAAAATTTAATTTTATATAAAAAAATAATTTTTAATAAATAAAAATTAGTTATAATGATAAAATTAGTATATTTATTTATAAGAAACATTTATAATAATTATAAAAATAAAAAAAGTTATAATAAGGAATTCGGCAAATATTTATATTCACTTGTTTATCAAAAACATGTCTTTTTGAAAATAATATAAAGTCTAATCTGCCCACTGATTTATTATTAAAGGGCTGCAGTATATTGACTGTACAAAGGTAGCATAATCATTTGTCTCTTAATTGGTGACTTGTATGAAAGATTGAATGAAATATAAACTGTCTCATTATAATTTGTAAAATTTAATTTTTTAGTAAAAAAGCTAAAATTTATTTAAAAGACGAGAAGACCCTATAGAGTTTTATATTTTTTTTAAAAATAATAAAATATAAATTTTTAAATTATATTTAATTAAAATATTTTGTTGGGGTGACAAAAAAATTTAATTAACTTTTTTTAAAAATTTACATTAATTTATGAAAAAATGATCCATTAATAATGATTATAAGAAAAAATTACCTTAGGGATAACAGCGTAATTTTTTTTTTTAGGTCAAATAAGAAAAAAAGTTTGCGACCTCGATGTTGGATTAAGATAAAATTTAAATGCAAAAGTTTAAAATTTTGATCTGTTCGATCATTAAAATCTTACATGATCTGAGTTCAAACCGGTGTAAGCCAGGTTGGTTTCTATCTTTAAAAAAATAAAATATTTTAGTACGAAAGGATCAAATATTTAAAATAATTTTATAAAAATGAATATTAATAAATAATATATAACTATTTTGGCAGAAAAAATGTGATGATTTTAGAAGTCATAAATATATATAGTTATATATATACATAGTAAATGATGTTTAAGGATACTATAATATTTATTATAAGAATATTAATTATAATTATTGGGGTATTAGTAGGAGTAGCTTTTTTAACTTTATTAGAACGGAAAGTTTTAGGTTATATTCAAATTCGTAAAGGACCTAATAAAGTAGGTTTTATAGGAATTTTACAACCTTTTGCTGATGCTATTAAATTATTTACTAAAGAACAAATTTTTCCTAATTATTCAAATTATATATCTTATTATTTTTCTCCTGTAGTAAGATTTGTAATTTCTTTAATAATTTGAATATTAATACCTTATTATTTTAATATAATTAGATTTAATTTAGGATTTTTATTTTTTTTATGCTGTACAAGATTAGGAGTTTATACAGTTATAGTTGCAGGATGATCTTCAAATTCAAATTATAGATTATTGGGAGGATTACGAGCTGTTGCTCAAACTATTTCTTATGAAGTTAGATTATCTTTAATTATGTTGTCAAGAATTTTAATAATTATAGATTTTAATCTAATAAAATTTTTTTATTATCAAGAAATAGTTTGATTTATTTTTCTTATAATACCATTAGGGTTATGTTGGTTGTCATCAAGATTAGCTGAAACTAATCGAACTCCTTTTGATTTTGCTGAAGGAGAAAGAGAATTAGTTTCAGGATTTAATTTAGAATATAGAAGAGGAGGATTTGCATTAATTTTTTTAGCAGAGTATTCAAGAATTTTATTTATAAGAATATTATTTATTTTAATTTATATAGGAGGATATGATTTAAGATTATTATTTTATATAAAAATAGTATTTATTTCTTTTATTTTTGTGTGAGTACGAGGGACTTTACCTCGATATCGTTATGATAAATTAATATATTTATCTTGAAAGGGTTATTTACCTGTTTCTTTAAATTTTTTAATATTTTTTATTGGATTAAAAATTTTTTTAATATAAATAATATTTTTAGTATAAATTAATAGAATAAGTATTCTTTCTTAAGTTTTCAAAACAAATGCTTATAAACAAGCTCATTAATTTAATTGAAAATTAAATTATCTCAATATTTACTAATTAAAGGATTTATAATGAAATAAGAAAAGTATAAAATAGATAATAATTGTCCAATAAGAATATAAGGATCTTCAACTGGTCGAGCTCCAATTCATGTTAAAAGGCAAATAGTAACAATTATAATTCAAAATATAATTTGATTTAGAGGGTAAAATTGCAATCCTTGAATTTTTTTATTAAAAGTAAAAGGTAAGATAGCTAAAATAAGAATAGATATAATTAAAGCAATAACACCTCCTAATTTATTTGGAATAGAACGAAGAATAGCATATGCAAATAAAAAATATCATTCTGGTTGAATATGAACAGGAGTGACTAAAGGATTAGCTGGAGTAAAATTATCTGGGTCTCCTAAAAGATAAGGATTATAAAGAATTAAAATAGAAAGAAAAAAAATTAATAAGATAAATCCAATTAAATCCTTAAAGGTAAAATAAGGATGGAAAGGAATTTTATCTATATTTCTATTTAATCCTAAAGGATTATTAGAACCTGTTTGATGAAGAAAGAGTAAATGAATTATAGTTAGTATTAAAATAATAAATGGAAGTAAAAAATGAAATGAATAAAATCGAGTTAAAGTGGCATTATCAATAGCAAATCCCCCTCAAATTCAGTTTACTAAAGTATTACCTAAATAAGGAATAGCAGAAAGTAAATTAGTAATAACAGTTGCTCCTCAGAATGATATTTGTCCTCATGGAAGAACATAACCTATAAATGCAGTTGCTATTAGTATAAATAAAATAATAATACCTACTATTCATGTATAAAAAAAATTGAATGATTCATAATAAATTCCTCGTCCGATATGGAGGTAAATGCAAATAAAAAATAAAGATGCTCCATTAGCATGTAAAGTTCGAATTATTCATCCATAATTTACATTTCGACAAATATAGTTTACTCTATAAAATGCTAATTCAATATTAGCAGTATAATATATGGATAAAAATAATCCAGTAATAATTTGAATAATTAAACAAAGAGCTAAAAGAGATCCAAAATTTCATCATGAAGAAATATTAGAAGGAGTAGGTAAATCAATTAAAGAATTATTAATAATTTTAATTAGGGGATGAGATTTACGTAATAAAAAAAATTTATTTGACATTAGTAATTAAAAGATCGAAGAGGTCCATAGAAAATATTAGTAATTTTAACTATGGCAATTAAAGCAACAAATAAGTAAATAATTATTATAATTATTAAAAAATAAATTTGATCATTATATAATTTAGAAATATTAATTTTATTTTCATTATTAAAAAAAAAAAATAAATTAAAAAATTTATTTATATCATAATTAAAACAAAAATTTAATCAATTTAAATTATTTAGAAATAAAATTCTAGAAAATAAAATAATAGTAAAAAATATAATAATTGAATTTTTTATAAAAAAATTAAAATTAAATATTTCATTTGAAGCAATACTTGATACATAAATAAAAAGAACTAGTAATCCTCCTATAAAAACTAAAAATAAAATGTAAGAAAATCAATATGTATAATTGATTAATCCTAAAATAATACAAGTTAATAAAGTTTGAATAAGAATTATAAAACCTATAGAAATAGGGTGATTGATAAAAAATATAATAAAAGAAAATAAAATTATAGAAAATGAAATAATTAATTTAATTATATCAAAGAATATTTTAAATAAAATAATAATTTTGGAGATTATAGATAAAGAGATTCTTTTTCTTTGAAGTTTTTAAAATAAAAATTTATTTTTGGTTTACAAGACCAATGTTTTTTATTAAACTATAAAAACTAATGATAATTTTAAATATAGTATTAGTAGTGTTAATTATATTTATAATTGGTAATATAATTTTTGTTTCTCAACATAAACATTTATTAATTGTATTATTAAGATTAGAATTTATTGTATTAAGAATTTTTTTTATAATAATAATAATATTTAATTTTATTGAAAATGATATATATATATTAATAGTATTTCTTTTATTTTCTGTTTGTGAGGGGGCTTTGGGTTTATCTATTTTAGTATCTATAATTCGAACTCATGGAAATGATTATTTTCAAAGATTTAATTTATTATAAAAATGATAAAATTTTTATTTATAATACTTTTTATAATTCCTTTATGTTTTTTAAAAAATATATTTTGAATGGTTCAAATAATAATAATTATAATAATAATAATTTTTATAAATTTAACAATTAATATTAATATATTTAGAAATTTAGGTTATATAATAAGATGTGATTTAATTTCTTATGGGTTAATTTTATTAAGAATTTGAATTTGTATATTAATAATTATAGCAAGTGAGAATTTAAATAAAAGAATATTTTATAGAAATTTTTTTTTATTAAATGTATTATTATTATTAATTATATTATTTATGGTTTTTAGAGTAATAAATTTATTTATATTTTATTTTTTTTTTGAGAGAAGATTAATTCCAACTTTAATATTAATTATTGGATGAGGATATCAACCTGAACGTATTCAAGCGGGAATATATTTATTAATATATACATTATTTGTTTCTTTACCAATATTGATAGGGATTTTTTTTATTTTTAATAATTTAAATTATTTAATTATGTATTTTTATAAATTTTTTAACATAAATTATTTATTATTGTATTTATCAATAATTTTAGCTTTTTTAGTAAAGATACCTATATATTTTGTTCATTTATGATTACCTAAAGCTCATGTAGAAGCTCCAGTTTCTGGGTCAATAATTTTGGCAGGAATTATATTAAAGTTAGGAGGTTATGGGCTTTTACGAATTATAATTCTTTTTCAGAAAATAGGAATAAAATTTAATTTTATTTGGATAGTAATTAGATTATTAGGAGGTTTATATATTAGATTAAATTGTTTTTGTCAAGTTGATATAAAATCTTTAATTGCTTATTCATCAGTTGCTCATATAAGTTTAGTAATTTGTGGAATTATAACTTTAAACTATTGAGGGTTTTTAGGTTCTTATGTTTTAATAATTGGTCATGGATTATGTTCTTCAGGAATATTTTGTTTAGCTAATATTAATTATGAACGAGTTCATAGACGAAGATTATTTATAAATAAGGGAATAATAAATTTTATACCTTCAATAAGATTATGATGATTTTTATTAATGTCTTCTAATATAGCAGCTCCTCCTTCTATAAATTTAATAGGGGAGATTATATTAATTAATAGAATAGTTAGATGATCTTGATTATCAATGATTATGTTGATTATAATTTCTTTTTTTAGAGCTGGTTATAGTTTATATTTATATTCTTATACACAGCATGGAAAATATAATATAAGAATTTATAGATTTTATACAGGAGTATCACGAGAATATTTATTAATATTATTACATTGAATGCCTTTAAATGTATTAATTTTAAAAATTGATTATTTTTTAATTTGATTTTATTTAAATAATTTAATAAAAATATTGATTTGTGGAGTCAAAAATATGAGTTTTCATTTTAGATCATTAAAAAAATATATTCAATTTGTTTTATAAGATTTTTTTTTTTATTTTTTTTTAGTATAATAATATATTTTTTTATAATATATTTTATTATGGAAAATATAGTTTTATTTTTAGAGTGAGAGATTATTTCGTTTAATTCTATAAGAATTGTTATGTCTATTTTATTAGATTGAATATCATTATTATTTATAATATTTGTTTTATTAATTTCTTCTTCTGTTATTTATTATAGAAAAAGATATATACATTCAGAATTAAATTTAAATCGTTTTATTATATTAGTTTTATTATTTGTATTTTCAATAATTTTATTAATTATTAGACCTAATATAATTAGAATTTTTTTAGGATGGGATGGATTAGGATTAGTTTCTTATTGTTTAGTAATTTATTATCAAAATATTAAATCTTATAATGCAGGAATGCTTACTGCATTATCTAATCGGGTAGGAGATGTAATAATTTTAATAATTATTGCTTGAATAATAAATTATGGGAGATGAAATTATATTTTTTATTTAAATTTAATAAAAAGAGATTTAATAATAGAAGTTATTAGAATTTTAGTTATTATTGCTGCAATAACTAAAAGAGCTCAAATTCCTTTTAGATCTTGATTACCTGCTGCTATAGCAGCTCCAACTCCTGTTTCAGCTTTAGTTCATTCATCAACTTTAGTAACTGCAGGAGTTTATTTATTAATTCGATTTAATATATTATTATTAGATATAATATTTTTAAAAATTTTATTAATATTATCTAGATTAACAATATTAATGGCTGGTATTTCTGCTAATTATGAATTTGATTTAAAAAAAATTATTGCTTTATCAACTTTAAGTCAATTAGGGTTAATAATAAGAATTTTAAGAATAGGTTTACCTGATTTAGCTTTTTTTCATTTATTAACTCATGCTATATTTAAGGCTTTATTATTTATGTGTGCAGGGGTAATTATTCATATAATAAATGAAATGCAAGATATTCGTTATATAGGTGGTTTAGTTTATTATGTTCCTTTGACTTCATTATGTTTAAATATTTCTAATTTAGCTTTATGTGGAATACCTTTTTTAGCGGGATTTTATTCTAAAGATTTAATTTTAGATGTATTTAGAATAAGAAATTTAAATATAATAGTTTATATATTATATTATATTTCTACAGGATTGACTGTATTTTACACAATTCGTTTATTGTTTTATTTAATAATTAATGATTATAATTTATTAGTAGTTTATAATTTATATGATGAAGATTATATTATATTAAAAAGTATATTTATATTATTATTAATAAGATTAATTGTAGGTAGATCTTTAAGTTGAATAATTTTACAGTATCCTTATATGATTTTTTTACCTTTATCTTTAAAATTAATAGTAATTTATGTAAGATTAATAGGATTTTTAATAGGATATATAGTAAGAAAAATAAAAATTTATTCTTTAAATAAATTTTTATTAACTTATAATTTAAGAAATTTTTTAAGATTAATATGATTTATGCCTAGTTTATCAACTTATGGGTTAAATTATTATTTTTTAAAATTAGGTCAAAATATTACAAAAAATATTGATATAGGATGAAGAGAAGTATATAGAGGTTATGGAATATATAATATTTTAAAAAAATATTCTATTTTTTATAATTTTTTTCAAATAAGAAATTTTAAGATTTATTTATTTAGATTTATTTTATGAATATTATTAATATATTTAATATTGATAATTATTTAAGAAAAATTTAAATAGCTTATATTTAGAGCATAATATTGAAGATATTAAGGAAATTATTAAATTTTTAAATATTTATAAAAAAAATTTTTTATTTTTACAATGAAAATGTAATGTTTTAATTAATAAACTATATAAATAGAAATATTAATGATTATAAATCACTATATATTAAGTTAGCAGCTTAATTTTATATATTTCTTAATTGGAATTTTTATTCAATAATATCATTAACAGTGATATACCTCTATTTGGTTTCAATTAATAAATAAGGAGTAATTAACTCTATCTTTTAAGTCGAAATTAAATGCAATGTTGCTTCTTATTTAAGATAAATTAAAAATTAATATTTTTTGAATGCAAATCAAATGTTTTTATAAACTATAATCCTAATTTGTTCAATTAAGTATATTTTGATTTCATTCATGATAAAGACCAATTAATAAAATAATTAGAAAAAAAAATCTAATTTTTATTATTGTAAAAAAATTTACTAAATAAAATGAATAAATTAAAGGAAAAATTAAAGCAATTTCAATATCAAAAATTAAAAAAATTACTGTGATTAAAAAAAAATGTAGTGAAAATGGTATACGAGCTGAAGATTTAGGATCAAATCCACATTCAAATGGGGAATTTTTTTCTCGATCTATAAAAGATTTTTTTGATAATAATATTGATAAAAATATTATAATATTAGAAATAATGATAATAAATGTAGATATTATAATTAATAAGTTAATTATTTATATTAAAAAGATTAAACTTTTTGATTGGAAGTCAAATATACTAAATATATTATATAAATAAATTAGTTTCCTCATCAATAAATAGAAATATATAAAAATAATCAAACTACATCTACAAAGTGTCAATATCATGCTGCTGCTTCAAATCCAAAGTGATGATTTGAGGAGAAGTGAAAATTTAAGTGTCGAATAAAACAAATAGAAAGAAAAATTGTTCCAATAATTACATGAAGACCATGAAAACCAGTAGCTATGAAAAAAGTTGATCCATAAATACTATCAGCAATAGAAAAAGGAGCTTCAATATATTCATAAGCTTGTAAAATAGAAAAATAAATTCCTAATAAAATAGTTAATATTAAACCTTGAGTTATTTGGGAAAAATTATTTTCTATGATAGCATGATGAGCTCAGGTAATAGTAATTCCTGAAGAAATTAAGATAATAGTATTTAATAAAGGAATTTGGAAAGGATTAAATGGAATAATATTTAAAGGTGGTCATGAAGCTCCAATTTCAATATTAGGGGAAAGACTTCTATGGAAAAAAGCTCAAAAAAATGAAATAAAAAAAAATACTTCAGAAATAATAAAAAGAATTATACCTCATCGTAATCCTTTAGAAACTAAAATAGTATGTTTACCTTGAAAAGTACCTTCACGACAAATATCTCGTCATCATTGATATATAGTTAATAAGATAATAAAATAACCTAAACTTATTAAATAAAAATTATAATTATGGAATCATTTAATTATACCTGTTATTAAAGTTATTACTCCAATTGAACCTGTAAGAGGTCAAGGACTAAAATCTACTAAATGAAAAGGATGGTTATTATGTATAGTCATTAGTTTACTTCACTAGAATATAAAGTTCTTAAAACAGAAATAACATATGATTGAATAATAGCAACTGCAGATTCTAAAATTAAAAGTAAAATTTGAATAAAAATTAAGAAGAATAATATATAAATAGGTATATTAATACCAGTATTACTTAATAAAGTTAATAGTAAATGTCCAGCAATTATATTAGCTGTTAAACGAACAGCTAATGTTCCTGGTCGAATAATATTACTAATAGTTTCAATTAATACTATAAAAGGTATAAGGATTCTTGGAGTACCTTGAGGAATTAAATGAATAAATATATGTTGAGAATTATTAATTCATCCATAAAATATAAATCTTAATCATAAAGTTAAAGAAATTGATAAAGAAATAGTTAAATGACTAGTACTAGTAAAAATGTAAGGGAAAAGACCTAAAAAATTATTAAATAAAATAAAGGAAAATAAAGAAATAAAAATTAAAGTTGAACCTTTAATTTTAATATTACCTAAAAGAATTTTAAATTCGTTGTGTAATTTATTTAAAATAAAATTTCATAAAATAAATTGACGGTTAGGGATAATTCAAAAAGTGTAGGGAATAAATATTAATCCAATAAAGGTACTAATTCAATTTAATTGTAAATAAAAAATATTAGTTGAAGGATCAAAAATAGAAAATAAATTAGTTATCATTTTCAAAATATTTTTTTTTTAAAATTTCTATTAAAAATATTATTTTTAATAATATTTTTATTATTTAAATTAAAAATATAATAATTAAAAATATTAAATAAAATAAAAATTATAATAAAGAAAAAAAAAGATAAAATTCAATTAATTGGTATTATTTGAGGAATAAAAGAATATTACAATAAGGTAATAATATAAATTTGACATATTTATGTTATAATTTAACTAATTCTTTCATTAGAAGTAAATGCTAAATTACTATAAAATGGTTTAAGAGACCAGTACTTGCTTTCAGTCATCTAATGAAGAATAATTATTAATTCAATTAATAAAATTTTTAATATTGATTCTTTCAATAACAATAGGTATAAAACTATGATTTGCTCCACAAATTTCTGAACATTGACCAAAAAAAATTCCTGGTCGATTAATAAATAAATTGCCTTGATTTAATCGACCAGGATTAGCATCAATTTTAATTCCTAAGGAAGGAATAGTTCAAGAATGAATAACATCTGTAGCTGTAATTAGAATTCGAATTTGATTATTTATAGGTAAAATAATTCGATTATCTACATCAAGAAGACGAAAATTATTTAAATTTTCTTTTTCATAATTAATTATATAAGAATCAAATTCAATATTATTAAAATCAGAATATTCATAACTTCAATATCATTGATGACCAATAGATTTTAAAGTAATTAAGGGGTTATTAAGTTCATCTAAAAGATAAAGAAGACGAAGAGAGGGAAGAGCAATAAAAATTAAAGTAATAGCTGGAATAATTGTTCAAATTAATTCAATTATTTGACCTTCTAAAAGAAATCGATTAATATAATTATTAAAAAATAAATTTAATATTAAATATCTAACTAAAATAGTAATTATAATTAAAATAACTAAAGTATGATCATGGAAAAAAATAATTTGTTCTATTAGGGGAGAAGCTCTATTTTGAAGATTAAAATTAGATCAAGTTGCCATTTCTAAAAAAAGGATAATCCTTTATAAATGGGGTTTAAATCCATTACATATAGTCTGCCATATTAGAAATTTCTTAAAATAGGAAGTTCATTATATGAATGTTCTGAGGGAGGAAGATTTTGAAGTCATTCAATGGAAGATGGTATATTAAGAGTAAATAAAATAATACGTTGATTAATTAGAGATTCTCAAACAATTAATATTATTATTATTATAGAAAATAAAGAAATGTAAGATCCAAAAGAAGAAATAATATTTCATGAAATAAATCTATCAGGATAATCAGAATATCGTCGAGGTATACCGGCTAATCCTAAAAAATGTTGAGGGAAAAAAGTTAAATTAACTCCAATAAATATAGAAATAAATTGAATTTTTAATATAAAAGGATTTATTGATAAACCTGTAAATAAAGGGTATCAATGAATAAATCCTCCTATAATAGCAAATACAGCTCCTATAGATAAAACATAGTGAAAATGAGCTACAACATAATAAGTATCATGTAAAGTAATATCAATAGAAGAATTAGCTAAAATAACTCCTGTTAGTCCTCCTACAGTAAATAAGAAAACAAATCCTAAGCTTCATAAAATTGAAGGACTATAATTAATTTGTGTACCATGAAGAGTAGCTAATCAACTAAAAATTTTAATTCCTGTAGGTACTGCAATAATTATTGTAGCTGAAGTAAAATAAGCTCGGGTATCAATATCTATTCCTACAGTAAATATATGATGAGCTCATACAATAAATCCTAATAATCCAATAGCTATTATAGCGTAAATTATACCTAAACAACCAAATGTTTCTTTTTTTCCTCTTTCTTGAGAAATAATGTGAGAAATTATTCCAAATCCTGGGAGAATTAAAATATAAACTTCTGGATGACCAAAAAATCAAAATAAATGTTGATATAAAATTGGATCTCCTCCACCAGCTGGGTCAAAAAAAGAAGTATTAAGATTTCGATCTGTTAGTAATATAGTAATAGCTCCAGCTAAAACAGGAAGAGAAAGAAGTAATAAAAGAGCTGTAATTCCTACAGCTCAAACGAATAGGGGTATTTGATCAAAAGATATATTATTAATACGTATATTAATAATTGTAGTAATAAAATTAATAGCCCCAAGAATAGAAGAGATTCCAGCTAAGTGTAGAGAAAAAATAGCTAAATCAACTGATGTACCTCTATGAGCAATGTTAGATGAAAGGGGAGGGTAAACCGTTCATCCTGTACCTGCTCCATTTTCAACAATTCTTCTCGAAATTAGGAGAGTTAAAGAAGGGGGTAAAAGTCAAAAACTTATATTATTTATACGAGGAAAAGCTATATCAGGAGCTCCTAATATTAAAGGAACTAATCAATTTCCAAATCCTCCAATTATAATAGGTATAACTATAAAGAAAATTATAATAAATGCATGGGCTGTAACAATAGTATTATAAATTTGATCATCTCCAATTAAAGAACCTGGGTTTCCTAATTCAGTTCGAATTAATAATCTTAATGAAGTACCAACTATACCTGCTCAAATTCCAAAAATAAAATATAATGTTCCAATATCTTTATGATTAGTAGAATAAAATCATTTCATCTAATAAAATGGCTGATAATAGGCGATAAATTGTAAATTTATTTATAAGAGATATTCTTTTTTATTAAGTCTTATATTCAATAATGATATAAAATTGCAAATTTTAAGGAGTAAAAGATAATTACTAAGGCTTAAAGAATATCTTTTTTTATAATTTTGAAGATTATTAGTTTTTATAACTTAAAACCTTATAAAAAAAAAAATGTTCTTAAAATTATACCTAAAATAGAAATTAAATTAAAAATGTTAATTAAAATTAATTGAGTATTTTTAATAAAAAATTTAAATCATTTTATTTTAAAATAATTAAATATAATTGAAGAATAAATAATTCGAATATAAATAAATATTATAATTAATCTTATAAAAATAAAAATAAAACAAATTAATAAAAAATTATTATTAATTAAAAAATTAATAATAATTCATTTAGGAAAAAATCCTAAAAATGGAGGTAAACCTCTTAAGGATAAAAAATTAATAAATAAGGAAAATTTAATAGAATAATTTATATTTACAATAAATAATTGATTAATAAAAAAAATATTAAATATATTAAATGTAAAACATACAATTCTAATAAAAAAAGTATAAAAAAAAAAATAAAATATAAATAAATTATCTCTAATTATTAAAGATATAAGTATTCAACCTAAATTATTAATAGAAGAAAAAGTTAAGATTTTACGAAGAGAAGTTTGATTAAGACCTCCTATTGTTCCAATAATTACATTTATAATAGTAATTAATAAAATGAAATTATTATTAATATAATATGACAATAAAATTATGGGGGAAATTTTTTGTCATGATATTAAAATAAAACAATTAAATCAAGATAATCCTTCAATAATATTAGGGAATCAAAAATGGAATGGGGCGGATCCTATTTTTACTAATATTGAAGAATTAATTATGATGGAAAAAATTAAGCTTGTTTCAAAATTTTTTATTAAAATTAATTTAAAAATGATAGAAAATAAAAAATTAATTGAAGCAATAGATTGAGTAAGAAAATATTTTAAGGCTGCTTCTGAAGATAATAAATTTTTAGAGTTAGAAATTAAAGGGATAAAACTTAGTAAATTAATTTCTAAACCAATTCAACATCCTAATCAAGAATTAGAAGAAATAGAAATTAAGGTTCTAAAAAAAAGAATGAAATAAAAAAATATTTTATTAGAATTTATATTAAAAAAAATATAAAATAAAATGATGAATTTTAAATTCAATAATATATTTTAGTGTAAGAAGCACAATAATTTTTGATATTATTAGATATAGTTTAATTCTATAAAATATAATAAAGGTAGAAATACTACTTAATTTATCCTATCAGAATAATCCTTTAATCAGGCACTTTATTTAAAAAAAAGAATTATCTTTATATTTGAGGTATGAACCCAAAAGCTTAATTTAGCTTATTTTT